AATGAATTGCCTGATAAAAGGATTACCTTGATAGGGTAAATCATGCAGTTGCCTGCATTCATTATTAAGTTTTCTTGTTTTTTTTAGAAAGGAATTATATTTAATAGAATTAAACTATTTCTAAAAGTATCAAAAACTTTTGTGCATCATACACCAAAATATATAATACATATAATACTACATATGCATATATTTATTTAAATATTTTGTATTTTTCTATAAAAGTGCAAAATAAATTAAAAAGATAAGCTAACTAAGCTACTGGGTTCATACCCCATTTATAAAGGTTATAATCCTTTTCTTTTTAATTTTTAATAATTCTTCAAAAATTTTATTTTTAATAATAATGATTTTAGGAACTTTAATTACAGTGACATCAAATTCTTGATTAGGTGCTTGAATAGGTTTAGAAATTAATTTATTGTCTTTTATCCCCCTTATAAGAGATACAAATAACTTAAAATCAACAGAAGCCTCTTTAAAATATTTTTTAACTCAAGCATTAGCCTCAACTATTTTATTGTTTGCTGTAATTTTATTAATATTAAATAATAACTTAAGTTCTGAAATTACAAATTCATTTATTTCAATAATTATCTTATCAACTCTTTTAATAAAAAGAGGTGCAGCTCCATTTCATTTTTGATTCCCAAATTTAATGGATGGATTAAATTGGTTAAATGCCCTTTTACTCATAACTTGACAAAAAATTGCTCCATTAATACTAATTTCTTATTTAGATGTAAAAAATTTATTAATTATTAGAATTATTTTATCAGTTGCTGTAGGAGCCTTAGGAGGATTAAATCAAACTTCATTACGAAAACTAATAGCTTTTTCTTCTATTAATCATTTAGGATGAATATTTAGAGCTATTATAGTTAATGAAACTTCTTGATTAATTTATTTTTTGTTTTATTCATTTTTATCTGTAACTTTAAGTTTTATATTTCATATTTTTAATTTATTTCATTTAAATCAACTATTTAGATGATTTTTTAATAGAAAAATTTTAAAATTTACTTTATTTATGAATTTTTTATCATTAGGTGGATTACCCCCATTTATTGGATTTTTGCCAAAATGAATTGTAATTCAACAATTAACTTTTTCTAACCAATACTTTTTATTAGTCATTCTAATGATGTCAACATTAATTACATTATTTTTTTATCTCCGAATTTGTTACTCCGCTTTTATATTAAATTATTATGAAATTAACTGAATAACAAATTTTCAGTATAATAAATTAAATATAAATTTATATCTAGTATTGAGATTTATTTCAATTTTTGGATTATTCCTAATTTCAATATTTTATGTAATATTATAAAGGCTTTAAGTTAAATAAACTAATAGCCTTCAAAGCTGTAAATATAGGAATTCCTTTAAGCCTTAGTAATAAAATTACTCCTTCAAAATTGCAGTTTGATGTCATTATTGACTATAAGACCATGTTTATTAAATAAATGATTAAGAAGAATAATTCTTATAAATAGATTTACAATCTATTGCCTAAACTTCAGCCACTTAATCAATAAACGCGACAATGATTATTTTCAACAAATCATAAAGATATTGGAACTTTATATTTTATTTTTGGAGCATGAGCCGGAATAGTCGGAACATCTTTAAGAATTTTAATTCGAGCAGAATTAGGTCACCCAGGAGCCTTAATTGGAGATGATCAAATTTATAATGTAATTGTCACAGCTCATGCTTTTATTATAATTTTTTTTATAGTTATACCTATTATAATTGGAGGATTTGGAAATTGATTAGTTCCTTTAATATTGGGGGCCCCAGATATGGCCTTTCCTCGAATAAATAATATAAGTTTTTGACTTCTTCCTCCAGCTCTATCCCTTCTTCTAGTCAGTAGTATAGTGGAAAATGGAGCCGGAACAGGGTGAACTGTTTATCCTCCCCTATCATCAGGAATTGCACATGGCGGGGCTTCTGTTGACTTAGCAATTTTCTCTTTACATTTAGCCGGAATTTCTTCAATTTTAGGAGCTGTAAATTTTATTACAACTGTAATTAATATACGATCATCAGGAATTACTTTAGATCGAATACCTTTATTTGTATGATCAGTTGTAATTACAGCTTTATTATTACTTTTATCTTTACCCGTTTTAGCTGGAGCAATTACTATATTATTAACTGATCGAAATTTAAATACCTCATTCTTTGACCCAGCAGGAGGGGGAGACCCAATTCTTTATCAACATTTATTCTGATTTTTTGGACACCCTGAAGTTTATATTTTAATTTTACCCGGATTTGGAATAATTTCTCATATTATTAGTCAAGAATCGGGTAAAAAGGAAACATTTGGGTCTCTTGGAATAATTTATGCTATGCTAGCAATTGGATTATTGGGATTTATTGTATGAGCTCATCATATATTTACTGTAGGAATAGACGTAGATACACGAGCTTATTTTACTTCTGCTACAATAATTATTGCTGTTCCTACTGGAATTAAAATTTTCAGTTGATTAGCTACATTACATGGTGCCCAATTATCTTATTCTCCCGCAATTTTATGAGCTCTTGGATTCGTATTTTTATTTACTGTAGGAGGATTAACAGGAGTTGTTCTTGCTAATTCTTCTGTTGATATTATTCTTCATGATACATATTACGTAGTAGCCCATTTCCATTATGTATTATCTATAGGAGCAGTATTTGCTATTATGGCCGGATTTATTCACTGATACCCTTTATTTACTGGATTAACTTTAAATAATAAATGATTAAAAAGTCAATTTATTATTATATTTATTGGAGTAAATTTAACCTTTTTCCCCCAACATTTTCTTGGGTTAGCTGGGATACCTCGACGTTATTCTGATTATCCCGATGCATACACAACATGAAATGTAATTTCTACAATTGGTTCATCAATTTCATTACTAGGAATTTTATTTTTCTTTTATATTATTTGAGAAAGCTTAGTTTCTCAACGACAAGTAATTTATCCAATTCAATTAAATTCATCAATTGAATGATACCAAAATACTCCTCCAGCAGAACACAGTTATTCTGAACTTCCTTTATTAACTAATTAATTCTAATATGGCAGATTAGTGCAATGGATTTAAGCTCCATATATAAAGTATTTTAACTTTTATTAGAAAATAATGTCAACATGAGCTAATTTAGGTTTACAAGATAGAGCTTCTCCTTTAATAGAACAATTAATTTTTTTTCATGATCACGCTCTTTTAATTTTAGTAATAATTACTGTATTAGTAGGTTATTTAATATTTATACTATTTTTTAATAGTTATATTAATCGATTTTTATTACACGGACAATTAATTGAAATAATTTGAACAATTTTACCCGCAATTATTTTAGTTTTTATTGCTTTTCCATCTTTACGATTATTATACTTACTTGATGAAATTAATGAACCTTCTGTAACTTTAAAAAGTATTGGACACCAATGATACTGAAGTTATGAATATTCTGATTTTAATAATATTGAATTTGACTCTTATATAATTCCAACAAATGAATTAGAAACTGATGGATTTCGTTTATTAGACGTTGATAACCGTATTGTTTTACCTATAAATTCTCAAATTCGAATTTTAGTAACAGCCGCAGATGTAATTCATTCTTGAACAATTCCTGCTTTAGGAGTTAAGGTAGATGGTACACCTGGACGTTTAAATCAAACTAATTTTTTCATAAATCGACCAGGATTATTTTACGGACAATGTTCAGAAATTTGTGGGGCTAATCATAGATTTATACCAATTGTAATTGAAAGTGTTCCTGTAAATAATTTTATTAAATGAATTTCAAAGAATTTAAATTCTTCATTAGATGACTGAAAGCAAGTACTGGTCTCTTAAACCATTTTATAGTAAATTAGCACTTACTTCTAATGAAAAAAAAAATTAGTTAAACTTATAACATTAGTATGTCAAACTAAAATTATTAAACTATTAATATTTTTTAATTCCACAAATAGCCCCAATTAGATGACTTTTATTATTTTTTTTCTTTACTTTTTCATTTTTATTATTTTGTTCAATTAATTATTACTCATATATACCTTCTTCACCTTCATCAAATGAATTAAAAAATTTAAATTTAAATTCAATAAATTGAAAATGATAACAAATTTATTTTCTGTATTTGACCCTTCAGCAATTTTTAACCTCTCACTAAATTGATTAAGTACATTAATTGGACTTCTTTTAATTCCATCAATTTATTGATTAATACCTTCACGATATAATATTTTTTGAAATACTATTTTAACAACTCTTCACAAAGAATTTAAAACTCTTTTAGGACCCACAAGTCATAATGGTTCAACTTTTATTTTTATTTCTTTATTTTCTTTAATTTTATTTAATAATTTTATAGGACTTTTTCCTTATATTTTTACAAGAACAAGTCATTTAACATTAACTTTAACCTTAGCTTTACCTTTATGACTTTCTTTTATAGTTTATGGATGAATTAACCACACTCAACACATATTTGCCCATTTAGTACCTCAAGGAACACCAGCTGTTTTAATACCTTTTATAGTATGTATTGAAACAATTAGAAATGTAATTCGACCTGGAACTTTAGCTGTACGATTAACTGCAAATATAATTGCCGGTCACTTATTATTAACCTTATTAGGAAATACAGGCCCTTCAATATCATATTTTCTTGTTACATTTTTATTAGTGGGACAAATTGCTTTATTAGTTCTTGAATCAGCTGTTGCTATAATTCAATCTTATGTATTTGCTGTATTAAGAACTTTATATTCTAGAGAAGTTAATTAAAATATAAAATAAGTTTAATGTCTACACATTCAAATCACCCATTTCATTTAGTTGATTATAGCCCTTGACCATTAACAGGAGCTATTGGAGCAATAACAACAGTTTCAGGAATAATTAAGTGATTCCACCAATATGATACTTCTTTATTTTTTTTAGGAAATTTAATCACAATTTTAACAGTTTATCAATGATGACGAGATGTATCTCGAGAAGGAACTTACCAAGGGTTACACACTTACGCCGTAACAATTGGATTACGATGAGGAATAATTCTTTTCATTTTATCTGAAGTTTTATTTTTTGTTAGATTTTTTTGAGCTTTTTTTCATAGAAGACTTTCCCCTGCTATTGAATTAGGGGCTTCATGGCCCCCAATAGGAATTATTTCTTTTAATCCCTTTCAAATTCCCCTTTTAAATACTGCAATTCTATTGGCCTCAGGAGTTACTGTTACATGAGCTCATCACAGTTTAATAGAAAATAATCATTCACAAACTACTCAGGGATTATTTTTTACTGTTCTTTTAGGGGTATATTTTACAATTTTACAAGCCTATGAATATATTGAAGCCCCATTTACAATTGCTGATTCAGTTTATGGATCAACATTTTTTATGGCTACAGGCTTCCATGGAATTCACGTATTAATTGGAACAACATTTTTATTAGTATGTTTATTACGTCATTTAAATAATCATTTTTCAAAAAATCACCACTTTGGATTTGAAGCAGCTGCATGATATTGACATTTTGTCGATGTAGTTTGACTATTCTTGTACATCACAATTTACTGATGAGGAGGATAAATTTTAATAAATATCTATATAGTATAAAAGTATATTTGACTTCCAATCATAAGGTCTATTAATAATAGTATAGATAATTTTTTCAATTATTTTCATTACATCAATTATTATATTAATTTCTATCGTAGTAATAATTTTAGCTTCAATTCTATCAAAAAAAACTCTTGTAGATCGAGAAAAAAGATCCCCCTTTGAATGCGGATTTGACCCAAAATCTTCCTCTCGTTTACCTTTTTCCTTACGATTTTTTTTAATTACAATTATTTTTTTAATTTTCGATGTAGAAATTGCCCTAATTCTCCCAATAATTTTAATTTTTAAATTTTCTAACATTTTCATTTGAAGCTTAACTTCAATTATTTTTATTTTAATTTTATTAGTAGGACTTTATCATGAATGAAATCAAGGTATATTAAATTGATCAAATTAATTAGGGTTGTAGTTAATTATAACATTTGATTTGCATTCAAAAAGTATTGAATTTTCAATCTACCTTATAGATGAATATGAAGCGATGAATTGCAATTAGTTTCGACCTAATCTTAGGTAAATTTACCCTTATTCTTTTAATTGAAGCCAAAATAGAGGCTTATCACTGTTAATGATAGAATTGAGAGTTATCTCCAATTAAGGAAGTATGGTGTTCAAGTAAAAGCTGCTAACTTTTTTCTTTTAATGGTTAAATTCCATTTATACTTCTATTTATATAGTTTAATTAAAACCTTACATTTTCATTGTAAAAATAAAAATATTTTTTTTATAAATTACTAAATTTAATTCACTATATTCAAAGATTAAATTAATCTCCATAACATCTTCAGTGTCATACTCTAAATATAAGCTATTTGAATAAAAAAATAATAAAAAATTAAATAAAATTAAAATTCAAAACACAAATATTAATAAATAAATCTTTAAATTATTATTATGTATAAATAATAAAATTTGAGAATAATTTACTAATTTTTGATACAAATGTTGTCCTCCAAAATATTCTGATCAACCTTGATCAAATCTTTTTACAACAACTTGACCATATCTTAAAGGATAAAAAATTATTCCATAAGTTCTAATATAAGGTATAAACCATATTGAACCTAAAAATACTGTTAAATTATAATTATTAAAAGATTTATTTAATCTATACAATTTTATAAGAGAAATTAAATAACCCACAAAACCTCCAACAATACAAACAAATAAAGTTAACATTTTTATAGAAAAAGGTAAACAAATTATATAAGGAGAAGGAAAAATTAATCAATTTAATATACTTCCCCCAATAATTCTTATAACCAATAAACCTAATATCCCTCGCAATATAACTCAACCTTCATCATTTAATATATTTAATCTTCTACAATTTAAATCACCTGTTATTGAATAATAAACTAATCGAAAAGAATAACAAACTGTTAAACCAGTAGAAAAAAAATATAAAAAAAATGAAAATATATTAATATTTCTAATTATTACAATTTCTAAAATTATATCCTTTGAATAAAATCCCGCTAAAAAAGGTATTCCACATAAAGCTAAATTAGAAACATTAAAACAAGCTGAAGTTAAAGGTATATGAATTCTTAACCCCCCTATCAATCGGATATCTTGAGAGTTATTTATATTATGAATAATAGCCCCAGCACATATAAATAGCAAGGCCTTAAAAAGTGCATGAGTCAATAAATGAAATATTGCTAATTTATGAAATCCTATAGACAAAATTCTTATTATTAAGCCCAATTGACTAAGAGTAGATAAAGCAATAATTTTTTTTAAATCAAATTCAAAATTAGCTCCTAATCCCGCCATAAATATAGTTAGTCCCGACAATAAAAGCAATAACTGCCCTAATCATGAATTTCTTAATAAAATATTAAATCGAATTAATAAATAAACCCCAGCAGTTACAAGAGTAGATGAATGAACCAAAGCAGAAACAGGTGTTGGAGCTGCTATTGCAGCAGGCAGCCAAGAAGAAAAAGGAATTTGAGCTCTTTTTGTTATCGCAGCTAATATTACTAAAGACCCAATTAATATTATTTCAAAATCATTTTGTATAATTTCTAAATAAAAGTAATAGCTTCAGCTTCCATAATTTAATATTCAAGCAATTGCTAATAATAAAGCAACATCTCCAATTCGATTTGATAAGGCTGTTAATATCCCTGCATTATATGATTTCACATTTTGAAAATAAATAACTAAACAATATGATACTAATCCTAACCCATCTCATCCTAATAAAATTCTAATTAAATTTGGTCTAATAATTAATAATATTATTGATAAAACAAATATTAAAACTAATATAATAAAACGATTGATATTTTCATCACTTCTTATATATTCTTTTCTATAAAAAATTACTAATGACGCAATTATTAGAACAAAAGATATAAATAATAAGCTTATTCAATCAAATAAAAAAGTTATAACAATTCTTATAGAATTTAAAGAAACTACTTCTCATTCAATAAAATAAACTATATTATTTAATAAAAAATATAAACTTAAAAAAAAATTTGTTAAACTAATAGAAATTAAATTAATAAATCTAATTCTACAAATTGATAAATATTTCACGATCTAAAATGAATTACTTCATATCACTAACACCACAAATTAGTATTTTTTTTAAACTATTTAAATATAATCATAATATACATATTTCTCTTTTTAAAATCAATAAATTTAAAGGTAATCAATGTAAAATTATAAGAAGATACTCACGAATTTTCCCCCCTCTAAATGAATAAACCCCAGAAAAAATTTTTCCGTGTTGTCTAAATGAATAAAGATATAAAGTATATGCAGCTCTAAAAAATGACAATAAAGATAGTATAATTATCGAAACTCATGATCAAGAAACAATTCTATTTAATAAAGAAATTTCTCCCAATAAATTTAACGTAGGAGGGGCTGCTATATTTGCTGATCTTAATAAAAATCACCATAAAGCCATTGCCGGCATAAAATTTAATAAACCCTTATTGATTAATAAACTACGACTTCCAAGACGTTCATAAGATACATTAGCCAAACAAAAAAGACCTGAAGAACACAATCCATGAGCAATTATTAATCTATAAGAACCACATAAACCTCAATATCTTATTGTTAATAGCCCGGCTAAAGCAATTCCTATATGTGCAACTGATGAATAAGCAATTAAAGCCTTTAAATCAGTTTGACGTAAACATACAAATCTAACCAACACACCCCCAACTAATCTAATTCTAATTCAAATAAATCTATATTTTATATTTAATAATTGAAGAATAGAAATTACTCGAAGTATCCCGTAGCCCCCTAACTTAAGTATAATTCCGGCTAAAATTATTGATCCTGAAACTGGGGCTTCAACATGGGCCTTGGGCAATCATAAATGAACTAAAAATATTGGTATTTTAACTAAAAATGCACATATTATACAAAAATATAGTAAATCATAATTAAATATAAAATTATTTATTAAATAAAAATTTATTGTTCCTATTTTATGTATTAAATAAAAAATACCAATTAATATGGGCAAAGAAACTAATAAAGTATAAAATAATAAATAAATTCCAGCTTGTAAACGTTCTGGTTGATACCCTCAACCTAAAATTAAAAATAAGGTAGGAATTAAACTTCTTTCAAAAAATAAATAAAATATAAATAAACTCATTCTTCTAAATGTTAAAACTAATAATAATAGCAATAAAACAACATTCAACAAAAATAAATTTTTATAATTATTATATTTATTAACTCTTTCTCTTGCTGTTAATATTAAAGCACAAATTCACAATCTTAATAAAATTAAACCATATGATAATATATCACACCCTAAAAAGTAAGAAATTTCTATTCAATAATTTGAAAATTTATTTATTAATAAAAAAATAAATCTTACAAAAAAAATTAAAACTTGCACCATTCAATATATTTTATTAATAAAACAAATTGGTGAAATAAATAATAAAAATAATACTAATTTTAACATTATATAATTCTAAAAGATTGAAAATAATCATTTCCATGAGTCCGAATTATCGAAACTAAAATCGATAAACCTAAAGCACCTTCACATACTCTAAATGTTAAAAATATTATACTAAAATAATTTTCATAATTTATTAAATTTAAATAAATAAATAATATAAAAAATAAAATTAATACAATAAATTCTAAACTTAATAATATAGAAAGTAAATGTTTTCGATTAGAAACAAAACAAAATAATCCTAAAATAAATAAAATTATTGAAAAACTTCTATATAAAAATATAATCATTAGTTTTAATAGTTTAATAAAAACATTGGTCTTGTAAATCAAAAATAAGATATATTCTTTTAAAACTTCAAGAGAAAAGAATTTCTTTTTCATTAATCCCCAAAATTAATATTTTAAATAAACTACCTCTTGATATTCTTCAATTAATTATTTATTCATTAATTTTTTTAACAACAATTATTTTTATTAATATAATTCACCCCTTAGCAATAGGATTAACCTTATTAATTCAAACTATTTTTATTTGTTTAATTACAGGAACTATAACTAAATCATTTTGATTTAGATACATTTTATTTTTAATTTTTTTAGGGGGAATATTAGTTTTATTTATTTATGTAACTTCATTAGCTTCTAATGAAATATTTAATTTATCAATTAAATTAGCATTATTTTTCTTTTCTACCTTTTTCATTTTTTTAATTATTTCTTTTTTTATTGACAAAAATTCAACAATTTTATTATTTTTAAATAATGAAATAAATAGAATTTCTCAATTAAATTCTTATTTTTCAGAAAATTCTATTTCTTTAAATAAATTATATAATTTCCCAACAAATTTTATTACAATTTTATTAATAAATTATTTATTAATTACTTTAATTGTTGTTGTAAAAATTACTAATTTAAAAAAGGGTCCTCTTCGATTAATAAACTAATGAACAAACCTTTACGAACTTCACATCCCTTATTTAAAATTGCAAATAATGCACTTGTTGATTTACCAGCTCCTATTAATATTTCTAGATGATGAAATTTTGGATCTTTATTAGGATTATGTTTAATTATTCAAATTTTAACAGGACTGTTTTTAGCCATACATTATACTGCCGACGTAAATTTAGCCTTTTATAGAGTAAATCATATTTGTCGAGATGTAAATTTTGGATGACTATTACGAACAATACATGCTAACGGAGCATCATTTTTCTTTATTTGTATTTATTTACATGTAGGCCGAGGAATATACTATGGATCATATTTATTTACCCCTACTTGATTAATTGGGGTAATTATTTTATTTTTAGTAATAGGAACAGCTTTTATAGGATATGTATTGCCATGAGGACAAATATCATTTTGAGGAGCTACAGTAATTACAAATTTACTTTCTGCTATTCCTTACTTAGGATTAGATTTAGTACAATGAGTATGAGGAGGATTTGCTGTTGATAATGCTACTCTTACACGATTTTTCACATTTCACTTCATTTTACCTTTTATTGTCTTAGCAATAACTATAATTCATTTACTTTTTTTACACCAAACTGGTTCAAATAACCCTATAGGACTAAACTCAAATATTGATAAAATTCCTTTTCACCCATATTTTACTTATAAGGATATTGTTGGATTTATTGTAATATTTTTCTTTTTAATTACTTTAGTTCTTATTAACCCATACCTACTAGGAGACCCTGATAATTTTATTCCTGCAAATCCTTTAGTAACCCCAGCCCATATTCAACCTGAATGATATTTTTTATTTGCATATGCAATTCTTCGATCTATTCCTAATAAACTTGGAGGAGTAATTGCTTTAGTATTATCAATTGCAATTTTAATAATCTTACCATTTTATAATTTAAGAAAATTCCGAGGAAATCAATTTTACCCAATTAACCAAATTTTATTTTGAATTATAGTAGTTACAGTAATTTTATTAACATGAATTGGGGCCCGACCAGTTGAAGAACCTTATGTATTAATTGGCCAAATTTTAACTGTTGTATACTTTTTATATTATTTAATTAACCCAATTATTAATAAATGATGAGATAACTTATTAAATTAATTTAATTAAGTTAATGAGCTTGAATAAGCGTATGTTTTGAAAACATAAGATAGAAAATAATTTTCTATTAACTTTACTAAAATAAATTCACAATAATAAAGAAAATAATAAAATTTTAAATCCAATAAAAAATAATAAATAATTTAAAGAAAAAGATAAAAAACATTTTCATGCTAAATATATTAATTTATCATACCGAAATCGGGGCAACGTCCCTCGAACTCAAATAAATACAAAAGAAATAAATATTAATTTTAAATAAAAAAATAATCTAAATACATCTCTCCCTAAAAAAAGAACACAAAACAATATTCTTATAAATAAAATTCTTGCATATTCAGCTAAAAAAATTAAAGCAAATCCTCCTCTTCTATATTCAACATTAAACCCAGAAACTAACTCAGATTCACCTTCAGCAAAATCAAATGGAGTTCGATTTGTTTCAGCTAAAGAAATTGTTAATCAAACTAAAGCTATAGGAAATAAAATAATTAAAAATCATATATAAACCTGATAATAATAAAAATATAAAAAATTATATCTCCCAATTAAAAAGACAAATGATAATAAGATTAAAGCTAATCTAACTTCATAAGAGATTGTTTGAGCTACTGCTCGTAACCCCCCTAATAAAGCATAATTAGAATTAGAAGATCAACCCGCTACTATAACAGTATAAACCCCTAAACTTGTACAACATAAAAAAAATAATCCACCTAAATTAAATGAATATAATTTTACAAAAAAAGGTATACATATTCAAACTACTAAAGATAAAAATAATGATAAAATAGGAGAAATATAGTATCTTAAGTAATTTGATAATAATGGATAAGTTTGTTCCTTTGTAAATAACTTAATTGCATCACAAAAAGGTTGAGGAATTCCTATAATCCCAACTTTATTAGGACCTTTACGAATTTGAATATAACCTAAAACTTTACGCTCTAATAAAGTCAAAAAAGCAACTCTTACCAGAACACAAATAATTAATAATAAACTTCCAATTAAAGACATAATTAATTCTATATAAAACAAGTACTATTTGTAAAAATACTTACATAAATAAATTCTAAATTTATTGCACTAATCTGCCAAAATAGTTTAATTAATTAATAATATTCTTTATTAAAATATAATTATTTTAATATTTGGTCCTTTCGTACTAAAATATTACAATTTATTAAAGATAGAAACCAACCTGGCTTACGCCGGTTTGAACTCAGATCATGTAAGAATTTAAAAGTCGAACAGACTTAAAATTTGAACGGCTACACCCAAAATTATATCTTAATCCAACATCGAGGTCGCAATCTTTTTTATCGATATGAACTCTCCAAAAAAATTACGCTGTTATCCCTAAAGTAACTTAAATTTTTAATCAATATTATTGGATCAATTATTCATAAATTAATGTTTTTAAAAATTAAAAGTTTTTTAAATTTTAATATCACCCCAATAAAATATTTAAATTTATTTAAATAAAATTAATCTTTATAATAAAAATAAATTAAATATAAAGATTTATAGGGTCTTCTCGTCTTTTAATATTATTTTAGCTTTTTGACTAAAAAATAAAATTCTATAAAAAATTAAAATGAAACAGTTAATATTTCGTCCAACCATTCATTCCAGCCTTCAATTAAAAGACTAATGATTATGCTACCTTTGCACAGTTAGAATACTGCGGCCATTTAAAAATTTCAGTGGGCAGGTCAGACTTTAAATTTATTTCAAAAAGACATGTTTTTGTTAAACAGGCGAACATTATTTTTGCCGAATTCTTTACTTTAACTTATCATTTTTATTTATTTTACAATAAAATATACTAATTCTATCATTATTTCTTAATTAAAAAAATTAAAATTAATATCTCAATAAAAATTTAAAATATAATAAATAATTTTTTGTATAAAATAAATTATAACATAATTATTAATAATTGCTAATTCTAAGCATATATTTATTAAATTTATTTATTATTTTTAAAAATTTATTTTATAGCTTATCCCATAAAATATTAAAATTATAAAATATTTAACTTATAAATTTTTTAAATAACTTTATAATTTCTGAATTAAATTCATTTCTTGAAAAACTAGATACCTTTAAAAACGAATAACATTTCATTTCTAATATAATATTTAAAATAATTTTATCACATTAACTTTAATATTATATTAACTCTTTTAAAATCGAGAAAAATATATAAATATTTTTTATTTAATAAACACTGATACACAAGGTACAATAAATTAAATTTTCTTTTAATATAAAAATTTTTCAAATTATTTCAATTTTCTTTTACAATACTATTAAACTATTATTAAATTTATTTTTTCTTTAAAAAATACTAAAACTATAAAAATTATAATTATTTTTAATATTTTAAAATAAAATTTATAAAATTAATAAATATAATCTACTCAATTTATATTGATTTGCACAAAAATCTTTTCAATGTAAATGAAATGCTTTACTAAATAAGCTTTAAATTGTCATTCTAGATACACTTTCCAGTACATCTACTATGTTACGACTTATCTTACCTTAATAATAAGAGCGACGGGCGATGTGTACATATTTTAGAGCTAAAATCAAATTATTAATCTTTATAATTTTACTACCAAATCCACCTTCAAAAATTTTTTCATTATTTTATTCGTTTAAATATTTTTATTGTAACCCATTATTACTTAAATATAAGCTACACCTTGATCTGATATAAATTTTAATATAAATTATTGAATATTTTTATTCTTATAAAATATTCTGATAACGACGGTATATAAACTGATTACAAACTTAAGTAAGGTCCATCGTGGATTATCGATTACAAAACAGGTTCCTCTGGATAGACTAAAATACCGCCAAATTTTTTAAGTTTCAAGAACATAACTACTACTACTTAAGTATTTATAATTATATTTTAAATAATAGGGTATCTAATCCTAGTTTTTTATTAAAATTTTTTAGCTTCAATTAATAATTTTATAAAAATTTAAATTTAAAATTTCACTTAATAAATTTAATTATATTTATATATTAAATCAATTCAACTATTACTAAAAAAATTCATTTGTATAATTAGTGTAACCGCGATTGCTGGCACCAATTTTATCTATACTTTTTAATATTGCTATTTCTAAATTTCTTTAATTAATAAAACTAATTACTGCGATTCCAAAAAATTCAAATATTTTTAAAATAAATAAAAATTCTCACAAAAATTTACATATAAATCAAATTAATAACAAATTATTAAGCCAAAATAAAACTTTAAAATTAAATTTTTATTAATATTAAAATAAATTCTATTTAAAATATTTATATAAAATAATTAACATTAACTAATTTATAAATTTAAATTAATTTTAAATAAAATAATTTATTTTAATTACTAACTAGAAGAAACCCCCTTTAAATAAATTTTAAATAATTTAGATATAAAAATACAAAATTATTGTTCCCCTTATAGACATAATTTCTTTTTTTTATAAAAATCAAAAATTATTAATAAATTTATTTTATTTTTATTACTTTTAATTTATAAAAATTAATAAATTCTTTAAATAAAGTTTATTCACACTAATAATAAAAAATAGTATAAAAAAAAAATATAAAAAATAAAAACTATTTAATTACAATAATTTTATACAATATTATTTAAATAAAATTTATGAACTTTTTACATTTAAATAATATTAAAAAACTTCTCCAATTTTTTTTTTTATAAAAAAAAATTTTTAGTATACTAAGTTTAAATTAATAGATAATCTATATATATATAAATGTTTAATATATTTAAAAATGTCTATTAATTTAAATAAAAAATTCCACAATCCAAAAATCGGTCCCGATTTTGTAAAAACTAATCTATATATAATAATTTATCTAACAATTCTTTGGGATACAGAGATATATAATATATTTATAAATTATTATATATTTATATATTTCTAATAGGTTGAAATTTTAATAATTTATATATATCTATATAGAAAATTTTAATTATTTTATTTAATTTAATAATAAAAAAAAAAAAAATACTAAAATGTAATATTAAAACAAAAAAAACTTATTTTTTTTTTTCTTCTTTATTCAAAAAAATCACCTTAAATATAAAAAAAAAAAATTAGCATAATTCCTTAATATA